GTTTATAGAGACTGAAAGCTGCCTAAACTGGATCAATATTCAGCCAATCCCTTGCAGCTTTATCTCACTTCTACTTCTCGTGGGGCATTGCGATAGGAAGGAATGCCCAGTATACTACTTGAGCCGAGTGATCACAGGTCCGGGGACAAGGTACTCAGTTGTGGAAGGGCACTGCCTCACATTAGTCTTTGTTACTCAGAAGTTGCGTCACTACTTCATGTCCTTCACAGTTCATATTGTGACAAGATGTGACCCAATCAAACACTTAATGTCTCGAGCTATACTATACTCATAGGGAGAGCTGCTCGGCGGTTCCTCACTCTAGCAGGTTATGACATGAAATGTGTAACTCCCAACGCAATGAAAAGTAAAGCCTTAGTTGATTTGCTTGCCCATTTCCCGAGTGGATAATATGAATATGTACCTCCATCAGAGCAGAACTCTCAGCTGCAGTATTGGAGGAAGCCAACAAATTTCAGAAAACTTGCCTCCAATGTAAATTCTACCCATGTCCAGCAGAATGTGCCTTAGAGCATTCTATTATGAAGACTGGAGAAAGCCCTATATTTATTGTATTTTTTTTCTGGATCACAAAATCCTCCCCTTTGAAACAAAAGATGTAGTTGGAATAAAGAAAAGAAGGGCATTTCGCTTCTTTGCTAAGCAAGGATAACTTTACAAGAAGGGCTATAATGGCCATCCTCTCCATCCCTCGAGAGGATGTGCAGCAGGTTCTCGAGGAAGCCCACGCCCCAGACATATTGGCGGCGCAAAGATATATGATCACCTGATGACCCTGGGGTACTCTATGGAGATAGATTCAGCAACATTTGTTAAGAGGTGCAAGGTTTGTCAACTACAAGGCAACCTCATACATGCTCCAGCCGTGGAGCTCCCTACCCATTTCAAACTTGTGCCCTCGATTTCATCGGGAAAATAACCACTCCCTCGAGGGGAAAATGTTTCATTTTAGTAGCAACAGAGTTGTTCACCAAATGGGCAGAAGCAGTTTCACTACGCCGAGACAACTCTCCTTCAAGTTGAGCCAATGCACTTGTAGCTTTCTCGAGCGCTGCTGAAGTCTGGGCGTACTCCTCGAGATGATGGGTATCAAATCTTGCCTTGGCCACTGCACCCAGCCTGGCATGAACCCATCTCAGATCAAACCCAAAGCACCCCCCCATATCTCGAACGTCCTTCTGAATGTCTTCAAAGACATCAGCCGGTACCTCCCCCATTACATAAGCAAAAAGTTTGAAGATTATTGGGAAAAGCATGTCTACCGCGTATCCTCGAAGTTCTCTTCTCTGGGGTTGGAAAAAGTTTAAGGGGAAGTTGTCCAGATGGATTCCATAAGGATGGACGTGGTGCGTTGAACACTAAGGCCTCTCCACTCGACGTAATCAGGATTTCTACTCAAACCCAACTAAGCCCTGAGGACACCTTCTGCTCGGAGGGCACAATCCAGCATTTCTTACAAAGTCTTACAACGGATGTGAGCTTAACAACCCTCGTGCCATGCCCAAGCCCTTACCTTCGCCCTATACCGAAAGATATTAGTTCATTGATCAACTACCACTTGATCCCCTAGGTAAAGGAATTTCTCTAAGGTGCCAAAGAGTCCCCTCTTAATAAGTAGGGCTTTGCTGGTCTTGCAAGCATTCGTCTACGTTTGCTCGCAAAACTGCTAAGGTTAAGATAGCCAATCCCGTTTTGTTTCGGCAGAAACGAATCAATTTCGAACAGTGTATTATAGTCGACGGGCCTCTAGCGATGATCGGACCCAGATAATCAATGTATTCATCGTGCCCCCCCTGGGTTCGGTGAAAGAATTGAATTTCCCGATGAGGTAGCCTGCTGGGACTTTGCTAGAAAAGGGATTAGCGGCTTAATGCATGGATTTGAGCTGTGAAAGGCCTTTGTAAGTGCCTTGCTCATGCCTTCCCGCCTTACTATGTCAAAGAGCCAAAAATGCACTCAATGAAGGCCACGATCAATAGTAGGGGTTTCTCTCTCAATTAACAAGCCCAGGGATCACAGACGAGATCTAACCTAGTGGTTTCGCTTTAATTCTAACTATACGAAGATCTTATTTCTTACCTACTAGATCGATTGAAAGAAGCCTTCGGGTTACAGTCAACTCATAAAATACTCTCCTAAGTAGATATTCTTTCTATCCATAAACAGAAAGGGGGGGAGATTCCTGCTTGCCTACTTCGCGGATCGAAGGGAGAAGACCTATTCAATAAAAAAGTGCAAGCAAAAAGCATTCTATGAACGAATTCCTTCATAGCCTTCATAGATAGAGTAGAGAGAAAAGGGAGTAAGCCTTTGGTATTCTGTTCTTATTGCTTAGTTCCTGTCTATCTCTATCTATCAAAATAGACCCGGAAAAAGATCAGTCCATATAACTAGATTCGGAAAATTCACATACATGGAGGGGTGAGGCTTGAGTCTACTTTCTATTACAAAAGTAGAGAGTAGAAAGAAGACTCACTAC